AGATAATCATAGTCGGTGATAACATCACTGTTTCCATCGCTATTACAGAACCGTACATGAGATTTTCACCTCATACGGCTCCTCGAGGACCACAAATAAATCTAAGGACCAGGTCGGTATTATTTATCTTGATATGTTTGTAGGATAGATAAAGTCAAAATCGATCGAAAGGTCCCAAATTAGACCAATGGAATTCTGTCTGCTATAAAAAAGCACTTCTGAATTGATCTCATCCTTTACAAATTTCAATTTATCTTTTTTGAGTAATAACTTAATCCTTCAATAAAATACTCCTTGTAGCAATATCCATAGATATTTCAACCCATCGTTTTTGATTACGAAAAATAATTAGACATTACATTAGTTATGACAAGAATTCAATCTCTATGAATATGGATATAGGAAAGAAAGAAAAAAAAATCTCTTTTTTTTTTTTTATTTTATTGGAATTGCATTCTTTCTATTTTTTTCGTTGCTATTCTTCTTTCTCAAAAGGGGACTTTAAAAAAAAAAAAGTAAAGGATTATTTCGTTCCTGATAGTCATTTCTTTAATTGGTGGATAGGGGCATACTCTGGATCGGAATGCTGGGGAGTACTGCCCGATCATTTCTACCAACTTAAAGCCCCAATTAGTATTCCTTTTATGTTATAATGTCCCTTTGGATAATTTACATAATCTCCATTACTAATCCTTTATGTACCTTTGTGTTCCTAACCATCCACCTCCACTCATTTTTTTCTCAATCCCCTGTTATGGTAATACATACAAATGATAGTGAAAACCCCATACAGTTAATTTTTTGAACCCGCTTCAAGCTATGATGACCAATCAATTAATCTTGGGGTAAACAGTCTCTACTGCTTATGTTTACTTCTGCTTAACCCTTGTACATAGGAAATGAGACTCAATCTTTTTACTGCGAATTTATAAGCTGTTTTCTTTCACTCATATAACTATCTGATTTAGTTCATCAACTCGAATGATGAACAAAAAAATGAAGATATCTATTCAACTCATTCAACTTCTTTCCTAGAAAGAAAGGAAAAAGAAAGGAAATAAGGAAAAGTTTATGTCTCAACGAATCGCACGTAGAGATATTGATAACACACATAGAGTTAATGGTATTTCATAACTAATCGATTGAGCAGCAGCTCGTAAACCACCTAAAAAGGAATATTTATTATTTGATCCATATCCTGACATAAGAAGTCCAATGGGAGCAATACTTGAAATGGCGATCCATAAAAAAACACCGATATTGAGATCGGCTAGAACAAGGTGATAGCCAAAAGGAATTACTGAATAACTTAGTAGAATTGATATGACTGCTATGGATGGTCCGATACTGAATAAACGAGTATCTCCTCTAGATGGAAGAAGATTCTCTTTTAAAAGTAGTTTTGTCCCATCTGCTAGAGCTTGGAGAATTCCCAAAGGGCCGGCGTATTCAGGTCCAATACGCTGTTGTATCCCTGCGGATATTTCTCTTTCTAACCACACAATTACTAGCACACCTATTGTGATTCCCAATACAAGAGTCAAAATAGGGATAAGCATCCATATGATCCCATAGACCTCTTTTACGGATTCCAATCTGGAAAAAGAATTGATATCTTGTACTTCTGTTGTATCAATTATCATTTCAACGATCAACTTCTCCCATAATGATATCTATACTACCTAGTATCGTCATAATATCAGCCAATTTCATTCTTTTAACTAACTGAGGAAGAATTTGCAAATTGATAAAACCCGGCGGGCGAATTTTCCATCTCCAAGGAAAAACACTTTGATTTCCTATCAGAAAAATTCCCAACTCTCCCTTTGGGGCTTCGACTCTCACATAAAGTTCTTGTTTCGACAATTCAAAAGTAGGAGAAGGTTTTTTACTAATGAATCGATATTCAAAATCATTCCATTCGGGATTCCTTACTCTATCAAAGCATCGGATTTCTAAATTTTCATAGGGCCCTCCCGGAATTCCTTCCAAAGCCTGTTGAATAATTTTTATAGATTCCGTCATTTCATTGATTCGTATTAAATAACGAGCTAATGAATCTCCTTCTTTTTGCCATTGGACTTCCCAATCAAATTCGTCGTAACACTCATAATGATCAACTTTACGAAGATCCCATTGTATTCCGGAAGCTCGTAGCATTGGTCCTGATAAACCCCAATTTATTGCTTCCTCTCCACCAATAATGCCTACTCCCTCAACTCGTTCTAAAAAAATAGGATTCCGCGTAATAAGTTTTTGATATTCAGCAACCCCTGTTAAAAAATAATCGCAGAAATCCAAACATTTATCTATCCAGCCATGAGGTAGATCAGCAGCTACTCCTCCGATACGAAAATAATTATGCATCATTCTCATACCGGTGGCAGCTTCGAATAGATCATATACTAATTCTCTTTCTCTGAAAATATAGAAGAAAGGGGTCTGTGCACCAATATCTGCCATAAAAGGGCCAAGCCATAACAAATGAGAAGCTATACGACTCAACTCCAACATAATTACTCTGATATAGCTGGCTCTTTTAGGTACTTGAATATTTCCTAACTGTTCTGGTGCATTTACGGTTATTGCTTCTGTGAACATAGTAGCTAAATAATCCCAACGTGTTACATAAGGCAGATATTGTATAATTGTTCGGTTTTCCGCAATTTTTTCCATTCCTCTGTGTAAATAGCCCAATATTGGTTCACAGTCAATAACATCTTCACCATCTAGAGTAATGATGAGTCGAAGAACACCATGCATTGATGGGTGGTGAGGACCCATATTTACTATCATGAGGTCTTTTCTTGTAGTTGGTACATTCATAGGTTTTTCCTCGATTCATTCTTCCATGAATTGCTGAAAACGAAAAGAAATTCATCAAAATCAAAATTCAAGATCTAATAAATCAAATAATTAAAGCTCTTCAAATTAATGAGTTTTTGGCTCTCGAATATCCAACTGAACAATTAATTCTTTATAACGTACTCTATTTTTCTTTGACAAATAAGCCAGTAGCCGTTGACGTTTTCCCAGAATTTTCCGTAGACCTCTCTGAGATAAATAGTCTTTTCTATGTAATTCCAAATGTGAAGTCAGTCTTCGTATCTTATTGGTGAAACTGAATACTTGAAATTCAACAGATCCCCTGTTTTCTTCTTGCGAAATAATTGAGATGAATGGATTTTTTACCATAAAACAAAATCTTCTCCCCCTTTTCTTTGTTAAAGATATGAATTTTACCGATCAGTAATAATAATCCCAGCCATTTTAATCTGGTATACTGAATTTCGTTATGAACTCCTAATTTTATCAAATAAGATTAATTAACGATCAATCCAATTTTCAATTTGATTCGTATAGGGGGATGGCACTTACAAAAGAGAAGAATTTAGACCTAAAATAAGAAAATTCTGTTGATTCATTTATAGATCTAATTGATACGTCATTGAATTAGTATCATGTATCAGAATGGAATGTAAGACAACGCATGTGTGCATCTGTTTGCTTTCATATACCAGATATGGTACAGGATATATATAGGAAAAATGTCCCATCACCCCATTTTTAATTGTGGATACATATGTATCCTTACCATACTGAAACGACTGCCATTATTGGTATCAAACCAATAGCGATTCATACAAGCTAAATCTTCTAATCGATAATTGGGCCAAAGAAAGAATTTTAATTTAATCAATTTCTTTTTATCTCTATCAAGATCATCCAAAAATTGACTACAGTTTTTTACGTTATTTACATTGTAAAATACCGGATTTCTATCTATATCATTCCTATTCTTTGAATTGAAACAAATTAGAATTCTCAATTCTCTACGACCTCTAGGCGATAAAATATTTTCAGGAACAAGCAAATCATAATGATTTTTGTCGCTATTTCCAGTTATCCTTTGATGTCTTGCAATGGATTTATCAAAATTCTTCTTATCAACATATCTTTTTTCTTGGCATTTTTGATTAGTTTGATACTTATTCTTATGAACCAATGAAATACTTATGGTTTGATACATAATAAATTGTCCATCATTTTTTACAGACAGACGAACTGGTTCGATAATCAATATCCCCTTTTTCATCAATTCTGTAAGAGTTAAATCCTTCTGAATCAGCATTATATCCAGACTCATTTCTCCCCCTTGAATAGAGGATATAGCAATTTCTCTTGGATTTATCAGTCTAAGCAGGAGACAATATACCTTGATATTATTGATCATTTTTTGATTTAAAAAATCATCCCATCTCAATTGAAAAAGCAAATATCTTTTTAGGAAGAAATCGAGTTCTGCTTCCGTATTGCTTTTGTATTGCTTTTTCTTTTTACGTTTTTTTATGTCTGATCCTGCATAATCTTCTTCAACACCTTTTTCTTGGTTTGAGAGAACTGACCCATGATCCCCTTGGACTGTGGGTTCTTTTTCTTCTTGATTTCGATTCCCTAATTCAAGAGATTTTTTTTCATTCGATGATGTAAAAGGATTCCTTTTTTGTTTTTCTTTTCTATTGATATTGATGTTTTCATTTTCACTAACATTTTCAATTCCAGTAAAATTTAAAAGAAGTAATTTGATCGGTATAACCCATGGTTTAATTTTATATACATTATAAAGTAGCAAAAATTCTGGGAAGAACCAAGGTTCCAGATTCGATATAGGACGACTTAGTATTTCTTCATTCATTCCCATCCAATCAAAAAAGATTTGATTGGATGATTTGATTTCTTGATGAATTGTGAGATAAAAAGGGCTTTTCTTATCAATTTTATCAATTATTTGATAATTACCAGTCTTAGTGTTTTTATTACTGTTGGTACCAGTATCGCTATTGATCCATGCCTCAATATCGACCTTCTTTCTAAGACAAAAATGGAGAATTCTACAATCAAAATATTTTCTATCCGGACTTTTCGCCATATCCATAATATCAGCTTCTCCTAGATAATTATTGATAAGGATATCGCCCAGCATATCAAATAATTTGTGTTTATATGTGTTGTAATTATAAGAAATCTCTTGGTTATTATTTACTTTTAACGGCGATCCATAAATATATGAGTTCTTCTTATCTTCATAATTAATAGATTTATATGATAAAAGATTATATCTATAGTGTTTTTTAAAATTCTCGTTTTGATTTGGTAATGAGTCTACTTCATAATCATTTTCTTTTTCGTAATGAATAAATTGGTCTTTTTCATATGAATCCCATTTGTTTAAATCTTTATTTTGAGCCATACAACGTCGATTAACTCTATTTCGCCATTTTTGTGGTACTAATCTAGACCATCTAATCTGAGATAAATCGTATTGATAATGACCCCTTAACCAGTTTTTCCAGTGATTCATTCCATAATTCCGAAGTTTCTTATGTCTTAATTCGGAATGAGATATTCCTTGTGCTCCAAAATAATCTTTTATTTCATTCTTAAGAAAAAGAGATGTTCCGTGATATTGAAGAACAGATCTTAACTTATACAAGTTAATAACTTGGGTTTGTGATAATTTGTAAAACACATATGCTTGTGACAAGGAGGATAAGTCACAAAAAATCTGTGAATTCTTATTACTATTTCGAATATTAGAAAGTGATTTTATAAAGTGAATTGTATTTTTATTTGTTTTATCAATTCTTTCTTGATTTGCTTCATTATTGTAAATGTATTTATCAATAAGTTTTTTTGTTGATTCAAGAAAAAGCTGTGCATTGATTCTTGGAATATTAATGATACATCGAAGGATATCTATGTATATCCTTTCAATGAAAAATTGTATAAAATAATGCGATTTACGAATTAATCGAGTATTTCTTCTTTTTAATATCTGCCAAATATTTTTTTGGGATTCTAATCTTTTAGCATTATGACTTTTTTTGTTAGGACTAATATTAATCTCTGGAGTTAGAAATTCCTTTGTCTTTTCTTTTGTAATTTTTTCTATTTGATTTCTGATTGTGCTTGTTCTATCAGTCAGATCTTTCATTTTTTTTTCTGTCAGTGAATAATTTGTCCAATCCATAGATCGAATTTGAATAGATGATTCATGAATCATCTGATTACTATTACTGATTATCAAATCCTTTTCTTTTTTAGTTTCACTGGATTCATATACTTCTCTCAATCCAAATAATAGAATTGGATTTTTTTTTGAGAGTTCTTTTATTCTTGTTTTTATAAATAGAATGCTTTTGATAACCCATTCTTTTGTTTCGTTTGCGATCGTTAGAAACACATTTGTTCTTTCTTTTAAAACTCTTAGAACTAGAAAACAATTCTTTTTCAATTTTCTAATTTTTTTTCCAAGTTCTTTAAAAATAGGTTCAAAAAAGGAAGGTCGTTTTCGGGGAGAACCAAAAGGTAGTTCAGCTTCCATTCCCCAAACTGTTAAAAAACAAAAATCATCTTTTTGCCCTTTCTTTTTCATTGGATCTCTATGAGGAGATTGTAGCTTAGATCTGTGCCAAGGTTTCAGACAGAAAGGAAATAGGATCTTTATCTGAATACCGTCTGTTAACCAGTTTTTCGGAAATTCTGTTTCTGATAATTGAACACCATTATAGGTGCATTTAACATACATTTCTCTATTCCAATCCTTTAAATCTTCGGACCACTCGGGAAATTGAAATAATAACATACGGCCGATATTTTTAGATATTATCAATGAAGGTAATATAACATATTTTCTAAGAATTGATTGAGTTACTAATACGGAACCCCTTATTACTTGAGCAAATACAATGCTATCCCAGGCTTCCGCTATTTCTATTCGTGTTTTCTCTTCTCTTTTGTCCTCTTCATTTTTGTCCTCCTCTTTTTTATCCCTTTCTTTTGTCTCTTCCTTCGCATAATCCGAAATTGGAAATTCTGTGTTTTTCCCCATCCAATTTCTAAAAATGAGTTTCATCAGTCCGGAAATATCAAAAGAAAAAAAGGGTGGTTTGTCTATTCTGTCCAAAAAAAGGGGGGAATGTATATTTGCTTGAAATAGTTCTAAAATAGTTGTTTTACGTCTTTGAGCGCGCATGGAGCCTTTGATTATGTCTCGACGAAAATCCGATTGTTGCGAATAACGTATTAAAGCCACTTCGTCTGCTTGATCAGGATTATTAGTCTCTTTGGTATTAGTATAAGTATCGGTATTCTGTTGATTATCAGTAAAAATCACTACACGTTTGGCTTTTCTTGAACGAATCTGATGATCCTCCGCCATGTCTTCTTCATTTTCTCTCTCCTGTTGTTCTAAATCGTCGATTAATTTGTATGACCATCGAGGGATTTTTTTACTGATTTCTTTTATTCCAATAGATTTTTTTCTAATTGTTTGATCGTTGGGATCAGTTATAACTGCATCGAATAAAAATTTTAAAAACTTTGCTTGATCTTTTGAATCAATTCTTCCTTGTTCTGGAAATAAAAAAAGCCCTTTCAAATTGAAATTCGATGTTGATTCTCCAGAAAATTCACTAATTAAGTTCAAGAAATGACCAA